GATTCTTCCCAAGTGAAACCACACATAAAAATGACATTCCCATAAATTGACAAGGTAATATTTCCATTTATTCATCAGAAGAGGCGTATCTTTTGAAGCCAGAATTGATTTTCCTTGATATCTAACATAATGAATGAAAGGATCCTTCAGGAAACATAGGATGCCCGGAAAATCATTAGCAAAGACTTCGACAAGATGTTTTATTATTTTTCTATGTAAATAAATTCGCTCAAAAAGGACTCCAGAAGATGTTAATCGTAAATGAGAAGATTGTTTACGGAGAAAAAGGAAGACAGATTCGTATTCACATATATGAGAATTATATAAGAATAACAATAATCTTGAATTACTTTTTGAAAAAAAAGAAATAGCTTTATTTGGAATAATAACAATATTCCAATTCGAATACTCATGAAGAAAGAACCGCAATAAATGCAAAGAGGAGGCATCTTTCACCCGGTAGCGAAGGGTTTGAATCAAGATTTCCAGATGGATGGGGTAGGGTATTAGTACATCTGCCACATAATTTAAATGTGGGAATTTGTCCTCTAAAAAAGGAAATATTGAATGAATGGATCGAAAATTGTAAGATCTTACGATTTGTGCCCCTTCTAAGGAAGATATTAATCGTAAAGAAAATGGAATTTCCGCAATGACTGCAAATCCTTCTGATATAATTTGAGAATACAAATTCTTGTTGTATCCTAAAAATGGATTTTGGTTAGAATCATTAGTGGAAATCAGCAAATGATTCTGTTGATACATTCGCGTAATTAAACGTTTTACAATCAGTAAACTAGATTTATTATCATAAGCTACATTTTCCAACAAAATAGACCTATTTAAACCATGATCATGAACAAGTGCATAAATATACTCCCGAAAGATAAGTGGGTATAGGAAGTCATGTTGCCTAAATCTATCTAGTTCTAAATATCCTTTTAATTCCTCCATTTATTTTAAATTAGATTGAAACCAGGGATAGGAGATTTGATTTCTTGGGTTATTAAATGACACATAGTACGATACAGTCAAAACAGGATATTTAAGAAAAGACTAGATAGATACCCCGGAAACAGATAAGACTTATCAACGGACTCTTTATCCTTTCTTTTTCCATCTAATGAAAATCTAATTAAATCGGTTTATGTTCATTATAGGATAACAAGATGGTTAGAAATCCTTTATTTTTTCAACCCAATCGCTCTTTTGATTTTGGAAAAAAAAAAGATTTTTATCAATATACTGCTTTTCTACACATTCATCCCCACACTCTAATGGAGAATATCTACTAATAATTAGGATTAAAAAAAATCGATAATCTACTTATGGTAAAAACATTTACCGTATCAAGCACTAATATATTTTTAACGTTTAATTAGATCGGGTAATTATTCAAATTAAGAACATAAACTCGTTGCTTTTTTTTGTTTCCCTAGAATTGGAGCCAAGGGGCTCTATCCATTTATTCACTTAATCCAACTTTAATCTTTTTTTATTTTTTTTTTTTCGCGTCAAGAATTCAAACAAGATTTTGTATCGATCCGATAAGATACGAATAAAATATTCTCAAAATTCTCCATTAATACGACATGCTGCTTTTTCCATTCCTTCCTTTCAGGATCAGTCGCGGTCTTACAAAGCTCTACCGATGGTATCGACGAATCCGTTACTTCATACAAATGTGTAAAAAATGCTAGTCGCACTTAAAAGCCGAGTACTCTACCGTTGAGTTAGCAACCCGAATCAAAATGTATAGATCCAATCGGAATCAAAAAAGAGATTGAATTACACAACGCAATCAAAATATTAAAATAGAAAAAATATTTCTAAGCGATTCTGAACATAAAAATGAACATATCAGATGCAAATACAATGACGTCTAAAATAAGAAGATAGATTAAGATAAAAATATAAATCAAATGTAAATTGATCGACTACCACAGATTTTGTTCGTATGTTATACATTATTATCTTATCCATTTTTTTTATAAAAAAAAAGAAAGACTTCTTGTATCCCAGCAAATCCAATGAACCCATCGTTTGAATAAAGTAAAAAAAAAACCAAGTCTATAGAACAGAGAAATAGATACATTTATTCACGATCGGATTATATTTGTTTGATATACTGTTGTCAATATGAATGTTGAGAAAAGAACATAATGTAGAAAACCATAAATTCAAATACAAAATGATTCAATATTTTCTATTTAATTCAACAATATTTTATTATTAAATTCAATAAAATATTGAATTACTATAACTATAATCCAAATCAAATAAAAAAAAAACGAATGACTTGTATTGAATTGACACTGCATAGATAATAAAGATAGATACAAAAAGGTATAGGTGTAAAAAAAATTCGGAGAGAAGTATAAAAAAATATTGCTTGGGTTTACTCAATCAATATAAGTAAAAAAAGCAAGCTTAAATACCATGTTTTTTTTATTTGATTTGTTCAGTTCATAAAAAAAAAAAGAAAGTTAAAGTTTCAACGAAAACCAACCATTATTGATTGAATTAGCAATAATATAAAATTTTCTATTTATAGATCCAACTACTTCATTTATTCACTTTCTTTTTTTTTTCTATTTATCTGTCTTATTTTTTCTATTTATCTGTCTTATATGAATTTATCTTACTAAAATAAAAAAAAGAAAATGTTGTCGTTATAGACGACAACATTTTGTGGTAGTAATAATAAATGGGTAGGAATAGAACAAAAGAGGGGGAGTAATATAGAAAAGTTTATACAAAGTTATATACAAGTCATCCCCCCCCCCCTTTTTTTTTTCATTAATTTAATTTCATCTGTTGATTAAAGGAAAGTTCCATAAAAACTCCCGCCTTCTTTGAAATATCATGAACAGTTCCCGTAGGTTGAGCGCCCTTTTCAAGGAAATATAGAATAGCGGGAACATTTAAATAAGTTTGATTCTTTATCGGATCATAAAAACCCACTTTCCGAAGATCTCTTCCTTCTCTTCGGGATCGAACATCAATTGCAACGATTCGATAAACCACCCATTGGGATAGATGTAGATGAATAATACTCCCCCCCTAGAAACGTATAAGAAGTTTTCGCCTCGTACGGCTCAAGCAAATTCGAAATTATGTCTATGTATAGAATTTTTAATTCATATTAAATAGATCCATAAAATCATCAAATCAATTAAACTATGATTTAAGTGCTTTTCCTTATTCTTATTATTGTCCGAAAAAAGAAAAAAAATCATTCGTATTCACATCCTCATAACTCAAGTTGGATAATTTTCAAATAACCCAAAAGAAAACCTTTAGGCATTTCGTTTATTGAGCGGTCTCTAACCACGCATTTTTTGTCTGTCTCCTTTAGAATTTTTTTGATTCTTCATTATGATCTATTTATTGAGACAACTGAAAACGGTATTTACTTGTTCCAGAATTCTTTATCGTTCCCTTGAATCGTTGGGTTTAGACATGACTTCGGTGATCTTTAATCATTTCAAAAAATGGCAGCAACATACCATTTTTGTAATTTCTTTCTATCAAAGAATCATACAAATGGTTGATTCCCGCGTGATACACTTTTGATCGAAACAGTTTTACCAATTCCAAGCAATTTTCCTTATGAATTTTAAACTTGCTAGAATTGGATCCTTTCGATTTCTATATCGAAAATATACTTACGAAGTTGTTTCAACTTATTAATTAACACTAACCCTAGATCCGTGCCCCTAAAAAATGAATCAATACTTTTTACTCGAGCTCCATCATGATCATGTACTATTTACACCACAACCCCCCAAAAATGAGGTTTTTCTAGTGGAACAGAACAAACGATGTCGAGCCAGAAGCACCCTCATTCCTATATAATGAATATAAAAAAAAATGGCGGATGTCAGAATCCACAACCGACCATATCCTTCAAGTCGCACGTTGCTTTCTACCACATCGTTTTAAACGAAGTTTTACCATAACATTTTTCTAGTAGGTTGCTGTAACCAGTATGTAATTGATTCAATTATGGAATCATGAATAATCATTGGTTCTATCGGTATATAGTAATCTATACTTTTATGAATAGGTAATTTATGAAGAAGTATCAGCAAGAATTCAATTTAACTCCATAGATTTTTATATTAGAATTTCAAATTCTAATATAAAAATTCGAAATAATAACTAACACAAATAAGTTCTTTTTTTTTTAATCTGCATCTTCAAGTGACTTGAAAAAATAGATTCATCAATTTAACACTTCTTCAAGTACCAAGGACTCGTAAGACATTATTCAAAAGATTAAATTGATTGAAAGATTTCCTAACATTATTTGAATAAAGTTTTACAGTAAAAGTAAAAACCGTATTCTCATAATAAGAGAGAGAAATTCATATTCTGATTAAAACATCAATCATTTCAAACAAATAGATAGAGATAGATCAAAAAAAAATTAAATTTGTTTTTTTTCATTAGTTTAATTAATTTAATGGGGTGGAGAATAAAGACTGATTTAAGGGAGTATTGGGGTTGTTATTATTTTTGATAAATCATAATCGAAAGAAAAGAATAGGAGATTCCCATATCTATCAGATCTAAACAAATGTTTTTGAAAGTGATTATATATATATTCTATATATTCTATGTTAAATATTTTTCATTTAGGGATCACAAATCTATTTTCGCAAAAATGAATTGAAATAAATAAAGTTTTCAATGAAATAGAACGATAACAAGACATACATATAAGCATTTCCTCATTTTCTGCGTAGTTTATTTGACTTGAAAAAATTCAATAATCTTTTTGCAACCTTTACCTAAGGTAAAGTGAATAAGATATTAAACTTTGTCTCAATTGTTACATAGATTTACAATTATTCATTAGAGAAAACACAAAAAAGAATCCTAATCCTATAGATTATTGATTGAAGTTAATTAGTACCCCAATATCAAAAACACACCCGTGTTTCTAATTTTTAAAATTTAAAATCAGGCTGCACCACTTAGAATGCAGCATTTAAAATTCCAATGGATATCGTAAGTAAGGCTTTTTTTTTTCTTTTTTATGACTAACGAACTTCAATATGAGAGGGATAGGCATACAATGAAAAGCCCGTCCCCGGATTTTGCTTTTTTAATTAAAACTCTTTTCTCTTCTTTTGATCTATGCTCCCATCTTACCTGGATACAAATCGATTCAATTATATTTGTGTGTTATTTGGTGTTATTTGAATACGATTCCATTTTTTAAAAAGATATAATTCAGATAAGAAGATAAGAATCAATCATTATAAGAATAATAAGAAAAAATAAATCATATTCTATATAATATTATTTATTATTTGATTATAGTCTTAATAAAAAAACAGAAAGTTGTTTTAAAAAAAAAAAAGACAATCTTTTCTTATGATAGAAAATATGTATTCTAATACAATATTACAATATATATAATCTGATATGATATATATAATAGGTATGTTCTGGGACGGAAGGATTCGAACCTCCGAATACCGGGACCAAAACCCGTTGCCTTACCACTTAGCCACGCCCCATTTTATATTTATATTCGACATTAATAAACACTAATATTGTTATTAGTTGTTCGTCAATTATAGTCCAAATATCTATAGAATAGATTGGCACTAGGATTTTGATACATTTAGATATCAAATTAAACGAAATTTATTGATCATTACATATAATTCAATTAAGATATTGTATGAAAGTATGATTTCTTCTATTCTCTTTTCATTTTAGAATTGAAGTATTTTTGATTGAGTTAGTTCAAATCAAAGAAAAGTTTTTTGGTCTACCTTCTTTTTATTTTTAAATTTTGAGTTTTTACTCATTTTTTTCTATAACTTAAACTAAAAAAAAAAAATAACATTATATTATCAATTATTAATAACTCATATTAAGAACTCAATCAAAATCAAAATAAATACAATTATCTTCAAGAACAAAACAAAGAACAAAATGTTTGTTATGCTTAATATCTTTAGTTTGATCTGTATCTGGCTTAATTCTGCTCTTTCTTCAAATAGTTTTTTCTTCGCCAAATTGCCCGAGGCCTACGCTTTTTTGAATCCAATCGTAGATATTATGCCAGTAATACCTCTGCTATTTTTTCTCTTAGCTTTTGTTTGGCAAGCTGCTGTAAGTTTTCGATGAGATCTTGAAAACTGTCCTAGAAAAATTCATGATTTGTTCTAAAAAAAATTCTAACAATTGATATGATAAGATAAGATAAGTTTTATACTATAAAACTTCGATTCAAATATTGAAATTCTTGTATCGCCACAAAAAGTCTGGGGATCACCTCATTTCCGCATTCGGACCTTTTTTACATTGAAAGAACTTATTAGAGTCCCCCACAATATCTAATTGTGGGTATGAAAAAATGGGTAATGAAAGACTTGACTCATATTCCATTATAAATTAATTTCTGAAAATTATTTTCTATTTCTAGATTTATAAAAACCATTTATTGGTGTCAAAATAAGATATATGTGGTATAAAAATGGAGAATCTATTCTCTTTTTTTTCCCCCCAAAAAAAATGATCTTGGAGATTGTGTCATGCTTACTCTCAAACTATTTGTTTACACAGTAGTGATATTCTTTGTTTCTCTCTTTATCTTCGGATTCCTATCTAATGATCCAGGACGTAATCCTGGACGTGACGAATAAAAAAGAAAGTTTTTATTTTCCTTGATCGATTTTTAAATGTTCTTAGGATTTTATCTATTCCACATCTTTAACTATTAAATAAAAAAAAAAGACTCGTCTAAATTGAAAGATAAATAAAAAAAAATACCAAGTCATTGACAAAAGCGGAAAGAGAGGGATTCGAACCCTCGGTACGAAAAACCCGTACAACGGATTAGCAATCCGACGCTTTAGTCCACTCAGCCATCTCCCCCATCTGAAAAGGATAATTACTATGTTACATTACACAAAAAGTAAGATTTGAAAAAAGGGTCTTTCTTTTATACCTCTTCTTTTATTATATTATTTTTATTCTATTATTAATTTATTTAGTTTATTATATAGATATATAATTAGATATATAATTATCTAGACATATAAAAATATACAAAATATAGAAAAAAAGTAATTCCATTGATATAAAATAAAGTAAGAAGGGCTCGAAAGAAATATCTCCAATCCACTATTCCAATGAATATAAAATGAATATAAATTCATATTAATATATATATAATTACCTATATAATTATAAATACCTAAATAAAATAATAAAATAATATATATTTTATAAGTAAAAAATCAAATATATAGTAGTAATTTATATAAGTAAGAAATATATAAATAATATAAAAAGTACCTCTTTGATTTCGTCTGAAAGAGCTTTTTAAAATTCCACGGCCTGGCCAGGTCAGTACCTCGCCGGGCCTTTTTTTTGTTCCAATGACTATTATTTGAAACAAAAAGGCTTGTTATGGAATAAAAAAAAAAAGAAACAATGGAACTATATATTCTTGCACAATTTTATGTTTTGGGG